CACACAGAAAAATTACATTGCCAGAAATGAATAAGGTAAAATTTCCATTTATGCATCAAAAAGAATGTCCCTTTTGAGGCCAGAATGGATTTTCCTTTATACCTAACAGAATGCGGAGAAGGATCCTTGAAAAGCCCTAGGATACCGGGAAAATCCTTAGTAAAAAGTTTTACTAAGTATTCTAATTTTCCGTAGAAAAAAGTGCGTTCAAGAAGGGCTCCATAAGATGTTGCTAGTAAATGAGAGGCTTGGTTGAAAAAAAAAAAAAAAAATCGATTCGTATTCACATACATGGAAATTATATAAGAACAAGAATAATCTTTGATTCCGTTTTAAAAAAAAAGAAATGGATTTTTTTGGAATAAAAAGACTATTCCAATTATGATACTCATAAAGAAATAATCGTAATAAATGCAAAGACGAGGCATCTCTTATCCAGTACCGCAGTGTTTGAACCAAGATTTCTAGATGGGCAGGGTAAGGTAGTAATATATCTAACACAGAATTTAAATGTAAAAATTTGTCCTCTAAAAAAGGAAATATTGAATGAATTGATCGCAAATTATGGGATTTGACTATTTTTTGTTTCTCTGGAGAAGCTATTAATAGAAGATAAAATGGAATTTCCACAATGACTGAAAATCCTTCTGATATCATTTGCGAATAAAAATTGCGTTTGTGCCCCCAAAAGTCATTTTGGTTAGAATCGTTAGACGAAAGAATCAAATGATTATGTTGATACATTCGAGTAATTAAACGTTTCACAATTAGTAAACTATATTTCCTATTACCGGAAGTTTCCAACAAAATAGATTTATTTAAATCATGACCATATGCAAACGAAAAAATATATTCCTGAAAGCTAAGTGGATAGAAAAAGTTGTGTTGCCAAGAACCCTCTAGTTCTATATACCCTTGGAATTCTTCCATTTAAAACCGGACCTAAAACTCAAAGTAAAAAAATGGGGGGTTCTTAAGTTATCAAATGATACATAGTGCGATACAGTCAAAACAAGGTATTTTTTTTTTTAATAGATACCTCGGTAAATTCATCAACGGACTCTCAATTTTTTCCATCTAATTTGTTTTTTTGTTATTTAGGAAATAACATAAAACGTTGGTTAGAAATCCTTTATTTTTTCAACCCAACCGCTCTTTTGATTTTGGAAAATCTTTATCAACATACTGTTTCTTCTACACATTCATGTCCATCTTCATATGGAGAATGGGGAGTTTAATAGTTAGGATTCACTAAAAAAGAAAATCCACACGTGGGATAATCCTTTCCCGCATCAGGTACTAAGTTTTTTTAACATCTAATTAGATCGGGTAATCATTCAAATTACGAAGATAAGCTCGTTGCTTATTCTTTCCACAAAATTAGAACCCATAAGGATAGGGTTCGATCCATTTATTTAATCGACCCAACAGTGAATTCATTGCATTTCCTTCCAAGAAATCAAATGGAGTTTTGTACTGCTTTGATAAGAATGAAATAGGTTCCAAATTCTCTATTGATACGACATGCTCTTTTTTCCATAAATTTCCTTTCCGGATCAGTCGTGGTCGTATAAACTCTACCGATGGTGTAGACGAATTCCTTACTTCATCCAAATATGTAAAAGATCTTAGTCGCACTTAAAAGCCGAGTACTCTACCGTTGAGTTAGCAACCCCCAAAATAGCTATGTTATGTAGATACAATCGAAATCAATAAAATCGGATTGGAATCAAAACTTTGAATTAGCAAGAAATCTAACAAAATTTTTTGAGTTGATTCCCGTTACAAACATAAAAACAAACACCAAAGAGATTATTGAATAAATAATTTGCTAGACAAATAATCTACATTTTTTAGATCCAATATTTTGATTTTATATCTAAAAAAATTTAACGAATCCTTGAATCAAAATATTGGGCAGAAGACATAAAAAACCATTTAATTTTTTTATTTCACAATTTAATTATATTTGTTCAATACATTCTTGTCAATATGAATGAAAAATTAAATATAATTACAAAAAATTCCGTTGAATAATAATGTACTAAAATTCAAATAAAATCCAATTCTATTATTATATGATAAATATAATAGAAATTGTGAACTCTAAATAGAAAACAAAGAAAAAAATATTAAATATAGAGGAAAACTTTTGTTGGATTGGCACTACAAAAAAAGTACAGGGCTAAAAAAGTTCTACCAAATTACAACCTCATTATCTTTCGTTTTTATAAAAAAAATTCTTATTATTCATTAATTGAACTTCGTTTGCTTAAATCGAAATTCTTTAAAAACCTCCGCCCTCTTTAAAATATCATAAACAGTTTCTGTAGGTTGAGCGCCTTTTTGAATAAAATCTAGAATAGCAGGAACATTTAAATAAGTTTGATTTTTTATCGGATCATAAAAACCTACTTTCTGCAGATCTCTTCCCTCTCTTCGGGACCGAACATCAATTGCAACGATTCGATAGACGGCTCATTGGGATAGATTTAACCCCCCTTGGAAACGTATAGGAAGTTTTCTCCTCGTACGGCTCGAGAAAAAATGATTAAAAAAATGTATGTATAAATTAGAATGACCAATAAAAGAGTCTATAAAATCCTCAATCCTCAAATGAATTAAAATTAAGCCCTTTCTTTACTTTACTCAAAAAAAATCATTTGTATACTCATAACTCAAGTTGGATAGGTTTCAAGGAGCCCAAAATAAAAAAATCCTTTAGTTTAGCATTTCTCATTTATTGAGTAGTCTAAAATACCCTCTGTTTTGTCTCATTTAACATCGATTTGAATTGATCCCAATCAATTGTTGCGACAATTAAAAAGAGTCTTTCCTTGTTCCGGAAGCCTTTATCATCTTTTTTTTGAATCATTGGGTTTAGACATTACTTCGTTGATTTTGAATCCTTTCAAAAATGGGAGCAACATACCTTTTTGTTATTTATTTCTATCAAAGAATCTAATAATATGAACGAGGGATTTCCGCATGATATATATAAATCAAATTAATTAAAAAGGTTTATCAAAATGTCCTGGGGGATTCAAAATTGGCTTTATTTTGATCCTTTCTATTTTTTTGTCAAAGATAACTTACGAAGTTGTTCCAACTTATTCTTTTGATTGACACTAACCCTAGACCCCTCTCCCTTGAGAAATAGCTCAATACTTTCTACTCGAGCTCCATCATATTCCATTACACCCCAACAAACCGGGTTCGAGTGAAACAGAAAAAAAGATGTCGAGTTAAGAGCATCCTTTATTATAGAATGATGGATATAAGAATCCACAACAGATCATGTCCTTCAAGTCGCACGTTGCTTTCTACCACATCGTTTCAAACGAAGTTTTACCATAACATTCCTCGAATTTGGAATCGGGTTCCGGTTGATTCAATTATCAAATCATGAATAGTCGTTGGTTCACAGTTAAGACAGTTGTTATATGGTAATATATCTTACACTTTTTTAGTACTGTTCTTTTTTCTAATTTTTTTATTTCTTAATTAACATTTTTTATACAAATTACAAACAATTAAAATTGACAATAAGACGATATCCCTAAGAGATAAGCTAAGAGAGTTTTAAACTCAACCTTTAAATAATTTTATTCATATTCATTTATATATAATAATATAATAATAATATATATAAAAAAAAATAATAGTAAAAAAAATTAGTTTTCTGGGGATGAACAAAAAAGAACTAACTTCCTTCTATAATTTTAGATGAATATTTTTTCTATATTATATATTCCCATATCATATATAGATATAGAGGATGGATATAGGATAGGTAAAGGCACAACTTTTTTATAATTCAAATTTCTGTAATCTATAACCCCATCGTGCCTCAATACCCAATGGGTGCGCCTTTCGTTGCGTGGAATTTAAGCTCGTATCGTTGTGAAATATGTGAAAAAGATCTAAATTTTTTTATTCTAATCATCAGCCAAAAGAGTAAAACTCTAGCCAATCTTACACCTTAGAAACTTTATAAAAATAAAAAGAAAAAAGTTTTTTTCTTATTATTAACTTAACTAAAATTACATAGGCTCTGGGACGGAAGGATTCGAACCTCCGAATAGCGGGACCAAAACCCGATGCCTTACCGCTTGGCCACGCCCCACTTCGATTTCTATACTAATAAACACTAATATTGTTGTTGATTGTTCGTCAATTCCAGCCCAACTGTCGAAAGAATCAAGTAGATTCTGTTGGTTAGTATTTTAACTTCGACACATGTAGACATAGAAAAAATGAATTTATTGATCATTACCAAAAATTCCATTAAGATATTATATGAAAGTAGAATTTCTTCTATTCTCTATTGAGAATGGAAGGTTTTTTGATTGAGTGAGTAAGTTCAAAAAACGAAATATTTTTTCTATTAATAACTCAATCAAAATACAATTTTTTTAAAAACAATCTGTTATGCTTAATATCTTTAGTTCGATCGGTCTTAATTCTGCTCTTTATTCGAGTAGTTGTTTCTTTGCCAAATTGCCGGAGGCCTATGCTTTTTTGAGTCCAATTGTCGATTTTATGCCAGTCATACCTCTACTTTTTTTTCTCTTAGCCTTCGTTTGGCAAGCTGCTGTAAGTTTTCGATAAGATCTTTCATCTTATCCTATAAAAATGAATACTTTTTTTTTCGAGAAAGAGGATTCTATTCTAATATTCTAATACTCAAACATTAAAAAAAGTCTTACAATATGAGCCTTAAAATATTTATTTAAATAAATATTTAATATTTTAAATAAAATTAAATATTTGAAATATTAAAGAAAAATTCTTGGATCGACACAATCCACATTATCTCGTTTTCCATTCTAACTATTTTTTTGATAACTGAACAAACCTTATTGTGATCCTCCACAATATCAACAAGTAGGCATAAAAAATTATTTATAAATAAGAAGATAATAGATAAGATAATAATAACTTTCTTTTTTATTTCTTATTTATATATATTACAAAATATAAAACAAATGCCTTTCAGC